GTAAGTGATAGTAGTGACGGTTACATTTCTAGGTGCGTTTTTGATAAACGTAAAACTAGTAGTGAAGGTGGGGGGTCCAGTATACGAACCCGCGCGAAGAGTAGTGATTTAACTCTAAGAGAAAGGCCTAGTGATCTCGATGCAACTCAAAAATACAGACATTTGTGGGTTCAATGCGAAAATTGTTATGGATTAAATTATAAGAAATTTTTGAAATCAAAAATGAATATTTGTGAACAGTGTGGATACCATTTGAAAATGGGTAGTTCAGAAAGAATCGAAGTTTTGATCGACCCCGGTACTTGGGACCCTATGGATGAAGACATGGTCTCTCTGGATCCCATTGGATTTCATTCGGAGGAGGAGCCTTATAAAGATCGTATTGATTCTTATCAAAGAAAGACAGGATTAACTGAGGCTGTTCAAACAGGCGTAGGTCAACTAAATGGTATTCCCGTAGCAATTGGGGTTATGGATTTTCAGTTTATGGGGGGTAGTATGGGATCCGTAGTCGGGGAGAAAATCACCCGTTTGATTGAGTACGCTACTAATCAATTTCTACCTCTTATTATAGTGTGCGCTTCGGGGGGAGCGCGCATGCAAGAAGGGAGTTTGAGCCTGATGCAAATGGCTAAAATATCGTCTGCTTTATATGATTATCAATCAAATAAAAAGTTATTGTATGTATCAATCCTTACATCTCCTACTACTGGTGGGGTAACAGCTAGTTTTGGTATGTTGGGAGATATTATTATTGCCGAACCAAATTCCTATATTGCATTTGCGGGTAAAAGAGTAATTGAACAAACATTGAATAAAACAGTACCCGAAGGTTCACAAGCGGCTGAATATTTATTCCAGAAGGGCTTATTCGACCTAATTGTACCGCGTAATCTTTTAAAAAGCGTTCTGAGTGAGTTATTTAAGCTCCACGCCTTCTTTCCTTTGAATTCCAATTCAATCAAGTAGAGCGCACTAAGTTCAATTATTTTATTTGTAGCAAACAAAAAAAGTAGTTAGCTTATCCGAATCTTAGCTTATCGGAATCAAAGTAACTAAAAAGGGAGTTTTCTTTGGCGACCTAAGATCTAATTGTAGAAAGAATCAAAATCAAAAGTTGCGTATAACTCTTTTTTTTTACCTAGATTCCCGATTACTAATTAAGAAGTCTCTACCAACAAGATAAAAAGTGAGTTCTTCCTTTCGTGAAATTAGGAAAATAAAACGAATTTCATCTTACATATATAATCAAATTCAAATTATAGAAAAAATAGATATATAGTTTTGTATCTTTCTGCATCTCCCGAAAATCCCGTTTTCACTAAAAATCCCGGTTGTGTCGTATTCTAATGAATCTTTCGATAATTTGTAAGAAACTCTTTATTAAATATTAAAATGAAATTCAAAGACAAGAACAAAACACAAAGAAACGAAGAAAAATAAAATGGATTATCATATGTATATTTCATATAGATAGATGAATAAGTCCATTTATTTAGTTCTACATTCCTTGGACTTATTCTATATACTCACTTAGATACTTAATATCTCTAATCTACGAATTCATAATAATTACAATTATTAATTATAATTAGTATAAATATAAAATATGATATTAAAAAAAAATAAGAACAGGTACAAATAATAAATCGAGGTACCCCATTTTATGACAACTTTCAATTTTCCCTCTATTTTTGTGCCTTTAGTAGGCCTAGTATTTCCGGCAATTGCAATGGGTTCTTTATTTCTTTATGTTCAAAAAAACAAGATTGTTTAGATCCGAGGGGACCCAGTCTCATTCTTTTTTTTTTTTAACTTAGACTTGTAGCATAACACAGATAGTAATTTCGGAAAAGAAAATATAGTAGAACATGTGATTTCCGCCGAACATAAAGGAAAAAGCTCTTATGTCTGCAGAAAATGATCTATAGATAACTGAATTCTAGCCAGTTTCAAATAGATCAGGATCGCTGGATGCTTAAAATGTAAAGTTGGTGGATCTATATATATATCAATATGTATATTGGGATCATATGAGGGGTATGTTATTATTTTAGATCTAAACAATTTGATGAATTACTCCTAAAAGTTCCCATTAAACTAGTGCTAGTTCACATCAAACTAGTGCTAGTTGATGAAAGTTCATTCGGAAACAAAAAAAGTAAAGTCAAAATCATTTGGGGTATTCTCTCAATTTCAATAAAATGCAATCGGATCAAGTATGAGTTGGCGATCAGAAGATACATGGATAGAACTTATAACGGGGTCTCGAAAACTAAGTAATTTTTGTTGGGCCCTTATCGTTTTTTTAGGTTCATTAGGATTCTTGTTGGTTGGAATTTCCAGTTTTCTTGGTAGAAATTTGATATCTTTTGTTCCGTCTCAGCAAATCCTTTTTTTTCCACAGGGAATCGTGATGTCTTTCTACGGAATCGCGGGTCTCTTTATTAGTTCCTATTTGTGGTGCACAATTTCCTGGAATGTAGGTAGTGGTTATGATCGATTCGATAGAAAGGAAGGAATAGTGTGTATTTTTCGTTGGGGATTTCCTGGAAAAAATCGTCGCATATTCCTCCGATTCCTTATAAAAGATATTCAATCCGTTCGAATAGAAGTTAAAGAGGGTATTTATGCCCGTCGTGTCCTTTATATGGATATCAGAGGCCGGGGGGCTATTCCGTTGACCCGTACTGATGAGAATTTAACTCCACGAGAAATTGAACAAAAAGCCGCGGAATTGGCCTATTTCTTGCGCGTACCAATTGAAGTATTTTGATTTTGAGAAAAGGAACTGGACGGAAGAACGAATGCTTTCTCGGCAGGAGGGAAAAAACGCAAGAATCCTGTTTTTCTATAACTAAATGATACTTTAGATGCAGATAAACCATATCTTGTAAATTATTTTCTTTGTCAATCGACCTTTTTACTTGTTTTGCCGTTTCTTTTTTTGACTATTACAATATCTTTCTCTCAATTATTCTATTCTTGACTATGGGGAATCGTTGGAATTTTTTTTTTGAAATACTGGATATTTTTATAGAATAAGGGGTTCTTTCGTCTCAAAATCTCAATAATATTCATTCCTTCAAAGTACTTCTTTCGGCCATTCATCGAAAGGAGACATTTGTTTGGAATTTGATGAATTGAGGTATCTAGCAACACTATTTTGTATTATTTCTTCAGTCGAACTTGAAGTGGAGTCTTAGTCTATTTCTGTATTCTTTCTAGATTCAAAACAAAATCACAAATAAAATAGATTCATAGGTTTGATGCCCTGTCTAGAACTCATGTTTGAAAGAAATATTCGATCACATAAAGTCCGACAAATGGAGTGGGTTAATTAAAAATTAACAGGCGAAAAATGGCAAAAAAGAAAGCATTCACTCCTCTTTTGTATCTTGCATCTATAGTATTTTTGCCCTGGTGGATTTCTCTCTTATTTACTAAAAATATGGAATCTTGGGTTATTAATTGGGCGAATATCGGCCAATCCGAAATTTTTTTGAATGATATTCAACAAAAAAGTATTCTAGAAAAGTTCATAGAATTAGAAGAAATCCTCTTCTTGGAAGAAATGATCAAGGAATACTCGGAGACATATCTACAAAAGCTTCTTATAGGAATCCACAAAGAAACGATCCAATTAATCAAGATACACAACGAGGATCGTATCCATACAATTTTACACTTCTCGACAAATATAATCTGTTTTGTTATTTTAAGTGGTTATTCTATTTTAGGTAATCAAGAACTTGTTATTCTTAACTCTTGGACTCAGGAATTCCTATATAACTTAAGTGATACAGTAAAAGCTTTTTCAATTCTTTTATTAACCGATTTATGTATCGGATTTCATTCACCCCACGGCTGGGAACTAATGATTGGTTCTGTATACAAAGATTTTGGATTTGGTCATAATGATCAAATTATATCTAGTCTTGTTTCCACTTTTCCGGTTATTCTCGATACTCTTTTTAAATATTGGATTTTTCGTTATTTAAATCGTGTATCTCCGTCACTTGTGGTTATTTATCATTCAATGAATGATTGATAAATGATCCACCAATATTAATCCAATTAGAACGTTTCTTACTTTGTAGTTCTACATAAGTATTAAAAACATTCTATCTAGGGGGTTTTCATACTATTTTTATAGTATAGTATTCCAGTAAAATAATTCCAATAAATAGCAGAATCGTGGATAGGAAACTATACTAGTGACCTACCCAATTTATTGTAGAAATTTTCAGACCAATGATTAGATTATGCAAACTAGAAATACTTTTTCTTGGATAAAGGAACATCTTATTCGATCTATTTCCGTATCGCTCATGATATATATCATAACTCGGACATCCGTTTCAAGTGCATATCCCATTTTTGCGCAGCAGGGTTATGAAAATCCACGAGAAGCGACCGGGCGTATTGTATGTGCTAATTGTCATTTAGCTAATAAGCCCGTGGATATTGAGGTTCCACAAGCAGTACTTCCCGATACTATATTTGAAGCAGTTGTTCGAATTCCTTATGATAAGCAAGTGAAACAAGTCCTTGCTAATGGTAAGAAAGGGGGTTTGAATGTGGGGGCTGTTCTTATTTTACCGGAGGGGTTTGAATTAGCTCCTTCCGATCGTATTTCTCCCGAGATGAAAGAAAAGATAGGAAATTTGTCTTTTCTGAGCTACCGCCCTAATAAAAAAAATATTCTTGTAATAGGGCCTGTTCCCGGCCAGAAATATAGTGAAATCACCTTTCCTATTCTTTCCCCCGACCCCACTACTAAGAAAGATGTTCACTTTTTAAAATATCCTATATATGTAGGAGGAAATAGGGGAAGGGGTCAGATTTATCCCGACGGAAGTAAGAGTAACAATACAGTTTATAATGCTACAGGAGCGGGCATAGTAAGCAAAATCATACGAAAAGAAAAAGGGGGATATGAAATAACCATAACAGATCCATCGGATGGACGTCAAGTGGTTGATATTGTCCCTCCAGGA